TGAACAATGTAATATTTCCATTTCTTTATTAAAAAAGAAGTTTCTTTTGAAGCCAAAAGGGATTTTCCTTGATACCTAACATAATGCACGAACGGATCCTTAAACAACCAAAGATTACTTTGAAAATCTTTAGAAAAGACTTCTACAAGACGCTCTATTTTTCCATAGAAATAGATTCGTTCAAGAAAGATTCCAGAAGATGTTGATTGTAAATGAGAAGATTGTTTGCGGAGAAAGAAAAAAAGGGATTCGTATTCATATACATGAGAATTATATAAGAAGAAGAAGAATCTTTGATTTATTTTTGAAAAAGAAGAGCTAGTTTTCTTTAGGATAATAAAAGTATTCCAATACTCGTGTAGAAAGAATCGTAATAAATGCAAAGAAGAGGCATCTTTTACCCAAAAACGAAGAGTTTGAACCAAGATTTCCGGATGGACAGGGTGGGGTATTAGTATATCTAACACACAATTTAAATGTGAAAGATTGTCCTCTAAAAAAGGAAATATTGAATGAATTGATCGTAAATTATGAGATTGGAATGTCTTTTTCCGTTCTAGTTCTAGAACGGATATTAGTCGTAGAGAAAAAGGTATTTCGACAATAAATGCAAATCCCTCGGATATTATTTGATAATACAAATTTTTGTTGCGCCCGAAAATTTGATTTTTGTTAGAATTTTTAACAGAAATAAAAAAAAAATTCTGTTGATACATTCGAGTAATTAAACGTTTCACAATTAGTAAACTAGATTTCTTGTCATAACCTGAATTTTCTAAAAAAATTGATTGATTTAAATCATGATCATGAGCAAGTGCATAAATATACTCTTGAAGTATAAGTGGATATTGAAAGTCGTGTTGTTGAGATCTATCTAGCTGTAAATATCTTTGAAGTTCCTCCATTTGAAATTCTATTTGAACCAAAAGTAGAAGATTGGGAGGATTATGAAATGATACATAGTGCGATACAGTAAAAACAAGGTATTATCTAAAAATAGATACCTCGGAGACAGATAAACTTACCAACAGATTCTCTACCCTCTTTTTTCCATTTCATTAGTCTATGTTCATTAGACTATGTTATAGTCTAATAAAACAAGATGGTTAGAAATCCTTTATTTTTTTCAACCTAATCGCTCTTTTGATTTTGGAAAAAACTGTCTTTATCAACATACTGCTTCTTCTACACACACATCTCCATTCTATATTAGGGAATGGCAATAATTAGGATTCATTAACAGAAAGAAATCAAAAAAAAGAGAATCCACTCATGGGGGGAAAGCTTTTCCCGCATCAGGTACTAATCTATTTTTAACATGTAATTAGATGGGGAATTATTCAAATCAAGAAGAAAAGCCCGTTACTTTTTCTTTCCCTATTATAATGAATTGAAATTGAAGCCCTAGAGCCTTATCCATTTATTAATTCGACCCAACTTCATTTTGTTCCTTCCAAGAATTCCAACCCGATCAAAATCAAATATTCTCAGAACTATCCGTTGCTCCGACCTGCTCTTTTTTCCATTCATTCCCTTTCTTCAGGATCAGTCGTGGTCTTACAAACTTTACCGATGGTATGGACGAATCCTTCCCTTCATCCAAATGTGTAAAAGATCTTAGCCGCACTTAAAAGCCGAGTACTCTACCGTTGAGTTAGCAACCCCAAAATAAAAAATGTGTAGATACAATCAGAATAAATTAAAAAAGAGAAAAAGTATAAAAAGTATAGATAAATGCAAAATAGACCCCTCTTATTTTAGATTATCTACTTTTTCAATAAGATTTCAATAAAAAGGACCCTTTAGTATCCTTGTATTAAAGGACCCACCACTTGAAATGAAAGTAAAACCGAAACCTATGGGCCAGAAATAAAAAGATCCACTTCATTTATCACGATGAATTATATTTGTTCGATACACTGTTGTCAATATAAATGTTGACAAAAAAAGAATACAATGGAAAAAACTCAAAATAGAATTTTTCTAATTTTATTTCAAATTCATATTTAATATATTTTTTAATATATTTTAATTAATAATTTTAATAATAAATAATATTAAATTAAATAAGAACTTGTGTTAGACTGGCACCATATATCTAATTCTAACCTACACAGATATAAAAAGTATAAAATAAATAAAAAGTAAGAAGTGAAATGAAAAAATCTCGGATTTCTTTTATCCATAATGAATATTATAGTCAATCCATCTAAGTGGAATAAGCAAACTTGATTCCTTTTTTATTAGTAGAATTCCAATGAAACTGACCAATTGAAGGGAATGTCCACGTTTTTTTAAAAAAGAAAGTTTTGTCATTCTAAAACATAGGATTGAGTAGAAGTAAGGATGAAGTAAGGATATATAATGATAAAATAAATCGATATGGATAGAGCGGAAAAGGGGGGTAGTAACTTATATATTATTTTTTTTGTATCCCCCCTTAATTTTTTTGTATTTCCTTAATTGAATTCCGTTTGATTAAGGCGAAGTTCCTTAAAAAGCCCCTTCTTCTTTAAAATATCCCGAACAGTTCCTGTAGGTTGAGCACCCCTTTGAAGGAAGTATAGAATAGAAGGAACGTTTAAATAAGTTTCATTCTTTATCGGATCATAAAAACCCAGTTTCTGAAGATCTTTTCCTTCTCTTCGGGATCGAACATCAATTGCAACGATTCGATAGACGGCTCATTGGGATAGATATAGATGAACAATACCCCCCCGAGAAACGTATAGGAAGTTTTTTCCTCGTACGGCTCAAGATAAAATGATTTGGTTTGAAGTTTTGTCTGTGTATGGAATTCAAATAAATGACAAATGAATTATACTCTTATTTAATTCCATTCACCCTTTTCTTCTTCCTTCTTATTCTTATATTCTTAAAAAAGGAAACCGTTCATTCGTACTCATAACTCAAGTTGGCTAACTGTCAAATAGTTCAAAGAAAAATCTTTATTTATTGAGTAGTCTTTACCCCCTTTTTTTGTTTGTCTCGTTTCAAATCTATTTATATTCTTTTTCCGTTATTGAGACAATTAAAATGGTGTTTCCTTGTTCTAGAATCCTTTATCTTTGTTTTATTTTAAATCATTAGGTTTAGACATTACTTCGGTGTTTCTTAATCCTTTCAAAATGGCAGCAACATACCTTTTTTTGTGATTTCAAGAATCCTGTGGACGACTGATTCCGAGTGATACACTTTGTATCAAAAAAGTTTGATCAACAAAATGTCCTTTTGAATTGGAAACTTGCTCGAAGTGGATTCTTTCGATTTCTATATCGAAGATATATTTACGAAGTTGTTCAATTTATTGATTTTAACCCTAGATCCTTGCCCCGAGAAATGAATACTTTCTTTTTTACTCGAGCTTCATCATGCACTATTTACATTACAACCCAACAAAAAGAGAGGTTCCTGTGGAACAGAACAAATGATGTCGAGCGAAGAGCACCTTCATTCCTATATAAAATGGTGGATGTAAGAATCCACAGCGGATCATGTCTTTCAAGTCGCACGTTGCTTTCTACCACATCGTTTCAAACGAAGTTTTACCATAACATTCCTCTAATTTAGAAGCGGCATGGAGTTGATTCAATCATGGAATCATGAATAGTCATTGGTTCAATATGGTGCATAGATATTGTAATCTATGCACTTTTCTTCTCTATATATATACGGGTAAATAATAAAGATTATTCTTTTCTGAAGAAGTCTTAGCAAGACCCCTTCTTTAACATACATAAATAGAAAAATAACACGAAGAAATGAAATATGCATCTTCAAGTGACTTAACTTAATAAGATAGGTTGTAATAGGTTGTCCTATTTTCTACTTTTTGAGTATCGAAGATTAAACTATTTTTAATAGGGAATCATTCCAAATATTTATTAAATTCTATATTTTTCTATAAAATGAATAAAATTTTCAATTATGTCTCAACCGTTACATAGATTTTCTATTCTTCATTAGGTCCAAACAAAAATACCTAAAAATGAGATTCAAAGAAAACGAATCAGTTACATGACTATCTATTAATAAGATTCGAGCAAGCACAGATATTAAAATTTATACCTTCCCTTGCTCTTTTTTTTAGCCTAACTCATTACTATTAAGATAGTTCACTCTATTGACTAATGAATTCACCAAGAACTTCCTATTGTTTAGGATGAATTAAGAGATATACAGAAAATAATAAATAAAAAGGGGGGGGCTCCCTTATTTACTTTACGGAATAGATTCTTTATTATCTCGATTCAAAACGTACCCATCCTTAAATATATATTTGTCTATTTGACATTTGGATATTTGTTCAAAACAATTTTTAGATTGGATATGCTCTGGGACGGAAGGATTCGAACCTCCGAATAACGGGACCAAAACCCGTTGCCTTACCACTTGGCCACGCCCCATTTCTAGTCAAGACTAATAATTAATATTAATAAAAAATATTAAAGATAAAGAATACTATATATTAGTAGTTATTATTAGTATTGGTTGTTTGTCAACTGCAGTCCAAATATCTATAGAATAGATTCCTGTGCTTTTGCTAAGTGTAGGTAGATAACTTAACTGAATTTATTGATCATTACATATAATTCAATTAAGATATTGTATGAAAATATGATTTCTTCTATATTCTCATTGAGAATGAGAAGATTTTTGATTGGGTGGGTTTAAAGAAGGATTTTTTTGTCTACCTTACTTACTTTTTCCTTATATCCATAATTCAATCAAAATGCAATTATCTGCAAGAACAAAATGTCTGTTATGCTTAATATCTTTAGTTTGATCTGTCTTAATTCTGCCCTTTATTCGAGTAGTTTTTTCTTAGGCAAATTGCCTGAGGCCTATGCTTTTTTGAATCCAATCGTAGATTTTATGCCAGTCATACCTTTGTTTTTTTTTCTCTTAGCCTTTGTTTGGCAAGCTGCTGTAAGTTTTCGATAAGATCTTTAATAACATCCTAGAAAATTCATAATTTATTCGAGAAAAGTCGAATAAGA